GTGATTAATTATTTGATATTTCAGTATGTATACGTACGTATACAGGGTCATCTTTTCTGTAGTTTCGATAGAAGGATTCGATTCCTCTACCAATGCAGTCAACTCCATTTGTTAGAACAGCTTCCATTGAGTCTCTGCACCTATCCTTTTTTGATTCTCGCTTTCTGAACCCTTGTTTTCTGAACACAGGATTTGGCTCAGGATTGCCCATTTTTAATTCCAGGGTTTCTCTGAATTTGGAAGTTACCACTTAGTAGGTTTCCATACCAAGGCTCAATCCAATCAAGTCCGTAGCGTCTACCAATTTCGCCATATCCCCCTTATGAGGCCGAGATCTCATTGTGATCCCCCCTCTTATGTTGGAACCCTTGAATTCATTAGATACTGATTACTATATCGAAAAAGTGTCTGCTCCTATTTCTTACCCATCTTCTTTCATCTCTATCGGTGGGCCAGTATTTGGTCCAATCGGAAATGATTCTATCATTGATGTATCTGCAATTCAATATGGATGGATATATCCCACATATACATGTCTCTCTCCCTCTCATTTTTCCCGCGCGATTGGGAATACTGGAACGGTCGATATTCATTCTTCTTTTTTTTTCGTCCTATCTCCTCCCTTTCCGAATGAAACCAGAGGAATGTCTCATTATGATCTGAATTGCATTCTTATCTTATCCTTTCCTTAGGACCGATCCGCTCTAATCTAATAGAATTTAGAATTAATAGAATCTGCTATAACTAATATGGATATAGTTATATATAATTATTTCAAATGTAATATTTTGCATTTAAAGAAAAAAAATTCGAAATCAAAGAAATAGAAATTTCTAATAATAAAATTTCTAATCTAATAATAATAGAAAATAGAATAAGAATTAATAGAATGATAATATAAATCACTCGAATTTTCAATAAAAATTCTATATAGTTATAGTTATATTCTAATATAGAAGAATATTCTTATGATATTAATTAATCATTTTTAATGGAATAGAATTCGATTCTTCATTCTATTAATATTAATTATTATATAGTTAAGATTCCGGTAGTTTACCGAATTCCTATGCACTATTTCTGTTATGTGAGCCCGCTTAGCTCAGAGGTTAGAGCATCGCATTTGTAATGCGATGGTCATCGGTTCGATTCCGATAGCCGGCTTTTCTCTATTTGTCCGATTTTTTCCATGATTTATAATGTCTCCTTGAGATCAAGGAATATTGAAAAGACTCCTTTCTTTTTTCTTTTACAAATGTCGGGTCACCGATCTATTATGTCGTGGGAACTTACAACTATGAATAAAAAACTGATTGGAGCAGTGAAATCTCTACAGAACAAATCAAGAAAAGGATCCTTAACTTCCTATATATACAAAATAATCCGGATATTGATACAATTCATCATTCTTCTTTGTAGTACTTCAGTAGATTTATCTTCGTTTATCGTTTAGTTCAGTCTGACTTAGGTTTATTCTGTAAAATGAAATTTCAATAAAATAAATAAAAAAAAGGGGGGGAGTCTTTATGTCTCGTTACCGAGGGCCTCGTTTCAAAAAAATACGCCGTCTGGGAGCTTTACCGGGACTAACTAGTAAAAGACCTAGACCGGGAAGCGATCTTAGAAACCAATCGCGTTCCGGGAAAAGATCTCAATATCGTATTCGTCTAGAAGAAAAACAAAAATTGCGTTTTCATTATGGTCTGACAGAGCGACAATTGCTTAGATATGTTCGTATAGCTGGAAAAGCCAAAGGGTCAACAGGGCAGGTTTTACTACAACTACTTGAGATGCGTTTGGATAACATCCTTTTTCGATTGGGTATGGCTTCGACCATTCCTGGAGCCAGGCAATTAGTTAACCATAGACATATTTTAGTTAATGGTCGTATAGTAGATATCCCAAGTTATCGCTGCAAACCCCGAGATATTATTACTACGAGAGATGAACAAAGATCCAGAGCTTTGATTCAAAATTATATTGATTCATCCCCCCACGAGGAATTGGCAAAACATTTGACTTTTCACTCATCCCAATATAAAGGATTAGTAAATCAAATAATAGATAGTAAATGGATCGGTTTGAAAATCAATGAGTTGCTAGTCGTAGAATATTATTCTCGTCAGACTTGAACCTAACTAAAATAACAAAGCTTCGGACAATTTTGCCCCCCCTTTTTCGCCAAAGTCAAGTAAATAAGGGGTTTGATCCGGATTTTTCTCCCACTCACGTATCACAAATGGATCAGCAGTGAGATTTTCATTCTTTTCCACTCTTTCCGGCATTTTCCATACCACAGTAATTAGGAAGAATCTCTATCAAATAAAGGTCTTACTGTTGGAATAATGGCATCAATTGTTATTTGATACATTGCGGTTGGTAACGTTGGTGAATTAGGTGAAGGTACGGAAAGAGAGGGATTCGAACCCTCGGTAAACAAAAGTCTACATAGCAGTTCCAATGCTACGCCTTGAACCACTCGGCCATCTCTCCTACATAATCTTAGGATTATGACCCAGAAACCGAGTGAATAGCGAGTCATTCATATTATTGCAATACAGGTACGACCGATCAATTAAATTCTAAATAGAAAACTTTTCGTCAAAGAAAGATCTTCCGTAGGCTCGAGGGATAAAAAAAAACTTCTCGAGTTCTCAGAATCCGTAGGAAAAATTCCTTGATTCCTCAACTTAGATAAAATAGTAATAATTGGTATACTACTCAATTTGAATGAAATCCAATCGGATTCAAATATTTCCTATCTATCCCTGTCCAAAGGGGACAATTTGAGTGGAAGGTCCACATCCCTTTTTTTTTAGAATGAGTCTGTTTGTTTTTATGTGATTTCGTACTGTACAATTCCTTTGTTTGTGGGATCATTTTCCCTCGAGGGGGAATGAGAAGAATTATCGAATGGACTGTTAACTATGCCTAGATCTCGGATAAATGGAAATTTTATTGATAAGACCTCTTCAATTGTAGCCAATATCTTATTACGAATAATTCCGACAACTTCAGGAGAAAAGGAGGCATTTACCTATTACAGAGATGGTGCGATTTGATTCTTTTTTTTTTTATTTATTTACCGCCCTCAGTCTTATGAGAAAGAGACATGATTCGGGATACAAAGAAAAAAGATTCTTGAAATAAACCTACGCTTGATGAAGGTGAAGTTAGTTTGGAGATAGAACAATTCCTTCTGTCGTGTATCCCCGATTGATGCAGCCTCAGATGCTTCAATTGTCGATTCTAGTATTGAGCAAAAGGTTAACCTATAGGTTCTGTATTGCAGGTCAATACTACTTCACTAGTACCAATAGGCCGCATAGGGGAAGAAGCACTACACCTAGGAATCAACAACACGAAAACTTTGTTATAAATTCCTCCTTTTCCTTATCGGGATCGGGACTAACAAGAATGGTTGGGACAACAAACATCCATCTCGTTCGTACTTTGGATACCCGTATAACCATCGAAGATCGTTGAAGTGACTAATTCCTGGAAATAGAGGGCGTTGAGGACAAAGAAATTGTTGGAGTTACCATTTCTATCTAGCACCAACACGCTTGGTGTTAAGAAAAGACAGACCTCTTGCAGGAAGGATGGCTAGAGATTTCTTGTAAAAACACCAGCCCCTGTCAGTTCATAATAAAAATAGTTCAATCTTTTTTGATTCCATGGATTATTTCCCTTATTACTATGCACAGAAGGGAGGAGCCGTATGAGATGAAAATCTCACGTACGGTTCTGGAACGGAGATTCTTTGAATAGAATGAACGACCGTAACGGATGTCGGCTCAATCCGAAGGAAATTATGCGGAAGCTTTACAAAATTATTATGAAGCTACGCGACCAGAAATTGATCCCTATGATCGAAGTTATATACTCTATAACATAGGCCTTATCCACACAAGCAACGGAGAACATACGAAGGCTTTGGAATATTATTTCCGGGCACTCGAACGAAACCCATTCTTACCACAAGCTTTTAATAATATGGCTGTGATCTGTCATTACGTGCGACTATCTCCACTATAGAAAGAAGGAAAGAAAGATCAAATCTTCTAGTAAATACTAGAAACAAAATAGGCTTTCTACATATGCATCGTCCAAAGCAACGATTTTTATCAGCTGTAGCAAAGAAAGAGACTTCATACGAGCCGAAATATGAAGAAATAGGTATGGCCTATATACTAGATTCTATGGATAAAGGATCTAATTGATGGAGGAAGCACCGTAAAGATCAATTAGCGAGGTTTGGGAGCCGATACAATAAGAACTGCTTACTTATGTCATGATATGAGATAAAAGTTAGGAATCAACTTATGTAATAGAGTCGATCTACTAAGGTATTGAGCAGCGGTGTAGCATCAGATCCCAAAGATAGTAAGTCCTTTCTTTCTTCTGGAGGAAAGTCCTTTTCAAAGATTCTATATGAATTTCTATATGAAACCGAGATAGTTACCTTTCAGAAAATTCTAACGATAGGGGTAGATACCTATGTTCTTCTGAAGGTGGGAGAAAAGATAAAACTGATTATTGATCAAAATTAGAGTTTGAAACTCATGTAATTAACCTCTTCTGGTTAACCCGAGAAAAAAAATGGGATAGATTTACGAGAAATCTTATTCAGTTAGATATGGTAGATTAAGATGGGACACCAAAAGAATTGATTGCTGAGCCGTATGAGGTAGGAAACTCTCAAGTACGGTTCTAAGGGAAGGAATTGACCCACCTATTCCGGCCGGGGAGAACAGGCCATTCGACAGGGAGATTCTGAAATTGCGGAGGCTTGGTCCGATCAAGCTGCTGAATATTGGAAACAAGCTATAGCGCTTACTCCAGGTAATTATATTGAAGCACATAATTGGTTGAAGATCACAAGGCGGTTCGAATAAGAACACTCTCTTTTTTAATTCATTATAATATTGGATCCATCAATCAAATAAAATAGATCGTTCCTCTGGGAAGAGCCAATCAAGGAATTTCATTATATCCCT